GTCAAGGTAACCCTTCTTTGAAACACTTTGGTATTGCTCCTGAATCAGAATACAAATAATGAATCAGAGCACATGGAGCCATCTCGTTATCTTCCTGTCAAGAAAAAATATGGTGAACGAGCTGATCTTTCTATCAGTTAATGAAAGAGCCCAATGCAAAAAAAATGCATGTTGGGTCTTTGAAACAGTTCGAATCATTTCGACAATAATCAGTTTGATCTGTTTTACCGAGAAGGTCTACGGTTCGAGTCCGTATAGCCCTATACTTTTTTGTATAGTTTTCATTTCCTAATTAATGCTTGCTTGTGGCTGGCCGGTTGATTAGTCCATAGAAATGGAATCATTCCCACATGCTCACGGAGATCGATCCCTCGGGGCATGAAAATGAAAACAAGAATTTATTCCAATGGATCCAATCGGATCATTTTCAAATCTCGGATAAACAAAGCCATTCTTCTTCATTAATCTTCGTGTGTGAATGACATACGACTTTTTCCTCTTTTCTTGTCCATGATCAAAGATTTAGTGATACACCTTTGCTTTGGTATACCCAAGTCAATTTATGAAGTCAAAATCATAACATGAGCCTGGCTAAAAACTCCAACCTGACCCAACCAAATCAAATCGAATAGTAAGTCACATGGATCTAGTACCTATTCTTGTTCTTGTATTTGTAAGCCGGAGTTTCAAAAACGAAGTTGGTAAGTTTCATTGTAAAATAGGCTTTTCTTCGTATAACCGGCCTGGCAAAACAAGTAGTTATTTTTCTGTTTCTGTACAATACTTATTTTTTTTTTTTGTATTCCAATTTACTCCAATCCAATTGCTCATCATTCCAATTCTACCGATGCAGACTTTATGCAAGAAGATTAGGGGCCATTTGAACTTGGATGAGTTAGGAATCCCCCAACTCATCACTTTTTGGTGGAACAACAACCCCAGTTTCAGAGATAATGACTTGGTCCTAATCAATGTTTGCGCCCTCTTCTATTTTTATTTTTATGAGTGGGTCTGTCGAATCGTTCGACAACGCGTGATTCCATTCCATTAGAAGTATCTTCTGTAGATCATTTACAATTCATCCGACTCTACCACTGCACTATGCTCCATTGTGTAGGTTTGTTTCAAAAGAAGCCTTTTTATTGTCACGAAGCCTAACCGTTGGTCTTACTAGATATTATTACATTAACAAGTATTTCGAGTCATTCCAAATCAAGATCTTTAGTCCTAGAAATTGGTCCGAAATGGAATGCTCTTTCAAGACTTCGAACTCGAATTAAATAATTCGATTGGGGGGTAAGGTCGGGGTAGTACAGGTCCAAAGTCTCTAATTTGGGTATAGGAACTTATATATAAGGGTTCCTCAGAATTCAACGGATTGAATAAAATCAATTAAGTATAAATCTGGGACAAGGAGAGAGAATCTAATTGGTCGATGCATTCTGTTTCTGTATCCGTATCGAATCAATAGAAGCAATGATCCTCTATCCAGATCTTAATGAAAAGAATACACGAACGCCAACCGAGTAGAATATACCATAACGAGATGGAAATCCCTAGACATTCTACTACATCTGACTACTGACTATATTCTAAATCACTAAGCAAAAAAAAAGAGAAAAAATGAGCCAGACCTCTTCTTTGATTATATTAATTGAATATTTCAATTTTAACATAACATTTATGTTTAATATTTAATTGAATCTTTCTTTTATTCATTTTATTTATGAATATGAATATTATTTCAATTCATATTATTTAATTGAATATATTCTTTCATTCCCTTTTTATAGAGAATCCGAGGCAAAGTGAAATTGAGAGAATTTTATTTGTATAAGAGCATGATATGTCTACACTATATCGAAATAGAATCGAAGTAAGTGAGATTACGTTGGATAAATCTTGAAACGAGACATGACCCACAGCAAACAAACGAAACTATGTGGTTCGATCAAAATGTTTGTTTCGACTAAGCAGTTATGGATGAATTGACAATTCCGATTCGAATCGACTAATTCGGTATATTCCACATTCATAGGAGTACATCTATGTTTCTGCTTCACGAATATGATATCTTCTGGGCATTTCTAATAATATCAAGTGTTATTCCTATTTTGGCATTTCTAATTTCCGGAGTTTTAGCCCCGATTAGTGAAGGACCAGAGAAGCTCTCTAGTTATGAATCGGGTATAGAACCCATGGGGGATGCTTGGTTACAATTCCGAATCCGTTATTATATGTTTGCTCTAGTTTTTGTTGTTTTTGATGTTGAAACGGTCTTTCTTTATCCATGGGCAATGAGTTTCGATGTATTGGGTGTATCTGTATTTATAGAAGCTTTAATTTTCGTGCTTATCCCAATTGTTGGTTCAGTTTATGCATGGCGAAAAGGAGCATTGGAATGGTCTTAGCTCCTGAATATTCAGACAATCAAAAAGAAGGAAAAGATTCCATTGAGACAGTTATGAATTCTATTGAGTTTCCGTTACTTGACCGAACA